TATGTGTCAAGCAAGAGTCAATTTCAGCGTCACAAACCATTATTCTTCCACACCAGAAGTATCTTTCTTCTTTTTATGTTATGAGAGAAAGAGTCAAAAAAATGGAAAAAATCATTTTCTCCTTCTTGGATCGTATCAAAAAGAAACTTTGGGATTGCTAAACAAACCACAGACGAGATAAATATATAAAGCAACAGAACCATCATAGTATCTTTTTTACTACTACGAAAGGAAGGGTGGTAAATGGATCATTTAACGATTTGGATCGGATGGGTTCTATTTCTTCTTTTTGATAGAATTCATTCTATCGAAAAAAGAAATTCCATTGCAGAGCCGTATGCAATGTACAAAAGATGCCCGTACGGTTGTTTAATTCTATTTTTTATTGTTATTTTGATTCCCCCTTACTTTAACCCAATCGTGCGATATATAGATAGAAGAACCGTTCATAATGTTATATCAATATCATCAGGGTTATGATTCACCAACCTGCTAGTTCTTTTTACGAGGCACAAGCAGGGGAATTTATCCTGGAAGCAGAAGAACTATTGAAACTTCGCGAAACTCTCACAAAAGTTTATGTACAAAGAACGGGCAACCCTTTATGGGTTATATCCGAAGATATGGAAAGGGATGTTTTTATGTCAGCAACAGAAGCCCAAGCTCATGGCATCGTTGATCTTGTAGCGGTCGAAAATTAAAATACTGGGGATTCCGTATAAATCTACGAATTCCGTTTCAAAATTTGAAATTTCCGTGTGAATAGAAATCATTCATAATCATCAACCTTCAGGTTAAGATCGATCTAAGCCAACCCGCTCTATTCTATCTAGAATGAGATTCTATAGACATGCCATGCCAACCATTAAACAACTTATTAGAAACGCAAGACAGCCAATAAGAAATGTCACGAAATCTCCCGCTCTTCGAGGATGTCCTCAGCGTCGAGGAACATGTACTAGGGTGTATGTGCGACTCGTTCAGTTCAGATCATGAGTTTGAAGAAATGCAAAAATCTTTTCCAGTATCAACGACCACTACCGATGAATTAGGATAGATAGAGTGGAAGACGGCTATCTAATTGACTATTATATAAATAGATAAAAATGAAGATCTATCATCTACCTAATTATGTTATGAATTTATGGTTTCTATTGGTGCAAATCCAATCACTCCATTTGAGATGAGAAGGAATTCTCCATTGGTAACAAATAGTTATCCATTAAGCGGAGGAAAAAGGTTATGCTCCTATTCCTATTCTTGAAAAAAAACGGACTAACAGGGTCAGCTACATAGCCAACTTTCAGAATTAAATGCCGTCACTGTATGGATAGCTTTTTTGTGAAAAGGACTATTACTTTCTAATTAGAATTGAAAAATGGATGGGTAGAGCCAAAGAGTGTGAACTATACAAGTTCACAATAAAATTCGATGAAATGAAAGAAGAGGCTCCGGTGTATAGAGAGGACCTCACCGTTTCAGAAGTTGCCATAGAAACGAGGGAACCCACTATTCTTTTTTATTTAGTAGCAGCCGAATTTATTATTTCCAGGCGAGATACTTTGAAGAAAGAAAAAAAGAAGAAAGAAAAAATCGTGGTCGGGAAGGTCATAGTCGCAAAAGCCATTGGAATTTATATTTTATATATCGGAAGAATCCGTTTTGTTATTAATCGACCGGAGGAAAAGGATGACTGAAAGAAGAGAAATCAATTAGTTATTCAAGAAAGTTTCATTTGATTCAATGACCAGAGTTAAACGAGGATATACAGCTCGAAGACGTCGAAAAAAGATTCGTTTATTTGCATCAACCTTTATAGGGGCTCATTCAAGACTTACTCGAACGACTACTCAACAAAGAATGAGAGCTTTGGTTTCCTCTCATCGAGATAGGAGCAGGAAAAAGAGAGATTTTCGTCGTTTGTGGATCACTCGGATAAATGCGGTAACTCGTGAGGATAGAATATTCTATAGTTATAGCCTATTCATCCACAATCTGTACAAGAGACAATTGCTTCTGAATCGTAAAATACTTGCGCAAATAGCCCTATCAAATAAGAATTGTTTTGATATCATTTCAAATAAAATCATCAATCAAAAATCAAATACAAATCAAATAAAGGAATAAAAGAATCTTAATAGAATCTATTATACAGGAAATAAGAATGATTGAAACAGGATTTCCCGGAGAATGGACTCCGGGAAGATAGAAGAAAAAGAAATTAAGATTTGAGTAGTAGGAATAAACGAACATCTTTCAAGAAAAAAAGATTTCTTTCCCATTTTTCCTTTTTTAGAATACAAGAATCAAATCTGGATTCTATTTTTTTTCGAGCAAAACATTCATATGAGCTTGATTTCCTATTGGAGTTTTGAGGAGTATCTCTATTTATTTTTGGTTCTAGGACCAGTAGTTCTAGGGATCGACTCCACTCTCTCCAATTGTTTCTCATTATTACGAAAAGGTAACGAAGATAAAATACGAGCTTGTTTTATAGCAATAGTAATTAATCGTTGTTGTTTCAAGGTCAACCTATTCGTCCGTCTAGATAATATTTTTCCTTGTTCACTAAGAAATCGACTAATTAAACTCATGTTTCTATAATCGATTCGATCCCCCGATCCAATTGGGGGTAAACGCCTACGAAAAGATCGCTTGGATTTACGAAAAGGTTGTTTGGATTTATCCATGGTTTGCTTATTCCTTGTTTGTTTATTCCTTCTATATAAAAGGATCTAGAAAATAGAATTCTCTTTTTTTTATTATTCATTTAAGATTCGACCAAAATAGGATTTGGTTTGTATTATATATGTTAATGTTAAGATGTAAAGTTCTTACTCTTCCCGCTACTTGGAAAAATCACACACGCATTCCGTTCCATCTATTTCTTTATTTCCCCATGAATCGTATACTTTTGACAATAGCGACAAAATTTTCTAAATTCTAATCGATTGGGTGTATTGTGTCGATTCTTTTGAGTAATATATCTAGAAATGCCCGGCGATTCTTTATTGACACCCTTTCGAACACAACAGGTACATTCCAAAATCACTCTAATTCTGATATCTTTACCCTTGGCCATGAACCTCCTTTTCATTTTGGATCGACTTCACTTTAGAACTCTCTTCATTTTCTTTTTGACCCAAACCAAAGAAAAAGAAAATAAAAAAAGAATCTATATTCTATATCTATATTAAGAAAAGTTACTAACTAGAAATAAAATTCGTAAATCTTTTCTTTTTCGAATTCTTAGAATTCGAATGACTTCGAAGTACTATAATAGAAAAGATAATCACTATTAATTACTATAACTATAAAGAAAGAGAGTCATATTCATTAATAGAAGAATATTAAGAATATCGTAATAATTAATGAATACAATTTTTTCTAACTATGAATTATTCCTATCCTAATCTCAGTATTTTCTTCTTTCTATATTAGAATTTTGTGTAACCGCCCCTAAACGACTGGATCCACATTTCCATTTCTTTTCCCCCAAATTCTATCGTAGATTCACTGTATTTTGACTGAAGTTCGATACACTCTTTCTCTTTCTTTTCTTTTTTAGGATAGGAAAGAAAAAGGGAGCAAAATTGGAGACATGTTACGTAGAATTGTATCTCAAATATTCTTCATTTCTTCACAGATCAATACAAGAATTCAATCAGGATTAAAACAGGATTAAAAAAAAGGGAATGACAAGGCATCCGGAAATAAACGATTAATTTCTATCAATAGACCTGCTAAAGACCCAAACCATAGAGTGGTTAGCACAGGTGCCGTTGAGAGATATGTTTTGATATCTCGCATTGAAAATCCTCCTTCTTCTTTTATTTTTTTTTTCTTATTTATTTGAATTATTTATTTGTATTGTATATTGTAATACATATATAGTTCTAGTTCGATATTCTAATACATAGATCATAGATAACCCGATCTTTTAGTTCAAGATCATTTGTTTTTGCTTGAAATGAAATTAGAATTAGGAATTACTAACTAAAATGCATATGTACAACGACCCAGCAGATTAAATTTTGCCGCCCCCTAAAAAAGATGACAAGAACATTCTCTACCTATAAGAGCAAAAAAGAAGGATGTGTGGAAAACAAGACATGGATTTTATACAATGACACTGTACAACAATTTTTAAAAGGGATGTAGCGCAGTTTGGTAGCGCGTTTGTTTTGGGTACAAAATGTCACGGGTTCAAATCCTGTCATCCCTACCTATTCTTTCTCCTATGGACAGTTACGAGGGATTCATTGAGTAAGATCGGGAATTTTTGGACATAATCTTTCCTTTTTACATACTATATGTACACAAGAATCCTCCGGGGTATTTTCTTTACAATCGTATCTACTGTTATAGGATATGATATAAGAAAGCGCTCTTAGTTCAGTTCGGTAGAACGCGGGTCTCCAAAACCCGATGTCGTAGGTTCAAATCCTACAGAGCGTGATTCCGTTTATTTTATGTCGAATTACAATGAAATAATTTAACAAAACAAAGTAGAATTGCAACTGAAATTTGACCTCCTACAAGGAGGAGGTCAATCAAAAAAAGAGATGTTACTCAATCAAAGGTCCAACTGATCACCGCGCCTGTATTGTAAATATGCAGTTACAAATAATCCTGTTAAAGTAATAGGAATTAGACCTAAGACGATTCCAAATAGAAAAACTTCAATCATTTCGATTTGTTTTAGGGAATAAAAAGAGAGGTAAGATCTATCCCTAAATATTAATCTGAATTATCCGTGAATCTCAATGAACAGGAATTGGCAATTGACGCGGGAAGGAACCATAGAATACCTGAAATACCTGAAATGAAATATTATGAGAGGCTTTGATTTTTCTTTTTGTAAATTGTTTATTGAATTTCATTCATTTCAAATAAGTCGTATCTTGTTCAAACCAATAAATAGAGCTGGAGTTATAGTTGAAGCAGCCAGTAAAAAACCAAAATAACTAGTTAGAATAGGCATGAAAGAGCTAAATTAG